ATGGGCGGGGGATTTGGATATAATAAATGAAACGACGGGTTGGTTGAGCTTGAAAATTTTTAACTTTACTAATTTAATAAGTAAACAATGGAACAATTGAATTGGATTCGGTTCGATGGTACCAAGGGGGTTGAGTGCTAACTCCCATTTGAATTAATCGATCACCCTTGCTATCGGATATTCTTATATTCAAGAATTTTGTTCAAGAATTTTGGTAAAAAACTTCAACATATTTTTATTATTATTATTATTTTATTATGAGAATCAATGCTACTACTTCTAGTTTTGGGGTTTCTGTGCCTGAAAAAAAAAACTTTGGTCGGATCGATCAAATCATCGGTCCGGTATTGGATGTAGCTTTTCCCCCCGGGAAGATGCCTAATATTTATAACGCTCTGGTAGTTAAAGGTCAAGATACTATCAGTCAACCATTTAATGTGACTTGTGAGGTACAGCAATTATTAGGAAATAATCGAGTTCGGGCCGTAGCTATGAATGCTACAGCTGGTCTAATGAGAGGAATGGAAGTGATTGACACGGGAGCTCCTCTCAGTGTTCCAGTCGGTGAAGCAACTCTCGGACGAATTTTCAACGTACTTGGAGAGCCGGTTGATAATTTAGGTCCTGTCGATACTTGCACGACATTTCCTATTCACAGATCCGCGCCCGCCTTTATCCAATTAGATACAAAATTATCTATTTTTGAAACAGGAATTAAGGTGGTAGATCTGTTAGCTCCTTATCGACGTGGAGGAAAAATTGGGCTATTCGGGGGAGCTGGCGTGGGTAAAACAGTACTCATTATGGAATTGATCAACAATATTGCTAAAGCTCACGGGGGTGTATCTGTATTTGGAGGAGTGGGTGAACGTACTCGTGAAGGAAATGATCTTTACATGGAAATGAAAGAATCGGGAGTCATAAATAACCAAAATATTGAGGAATCAAAAGTTGCTCTAGTCTACGGTCAGATGAACGAACCACCGGGAGCTCGTATGAGAGTAGGTTTGACTGCCTTAACTATGGCAGAATTTTTTCGAGATGTTAATGAACAAGACGTACTTCTATTTATCGACAATATTTTCCGTTTCGTTCAAGCGGGATCTGAGGTATCCGCTCTATTGGGTAGAATGCCTTCCGCTGTGGGTTATCAACCTACCCTTAGTACCGAAATGGGTTCTTTACAAGAAAGAATTACTTCTACCAAGGAAGGGTCTATAACGTCTATTCAAGCAGTTTATGTACCTGCAGACGACTTAACTGACCCCGCTCCTGCCACGACATTTGCACATTTAGATGCTACTACCGTACTATCAAGAGGATTAGCTGCCAAAGGCATTTATCCGGCAGTAGACCCTTTAGAGTCAACATCAACTATGCTCCAACCTCGGATCGTTGGTGAAGAACATTATGAAATTTCGCAAAGAGTTAAGCAAACTTTACAACGTTACAAAGAACTTCAAGATATTATAGCAATTCTTGGGTTGGACGAATTATCTGAAGAAGATCGTTTAACCGTAGCAAGAGCACGAAAAATTGAGCGTTTCTTATCACAACCTTTTTTCGTGGCAGAAGTATTTACCGGTTCTCCAGGAAAATATGTTGGTTTAACAGAAACAATTCGGGGGTTTCAATTGATCTTTTCCGGAGAATTAGATAGTCTTCCTGAACAAGCTTTTTATTTGGTAGGTAACATTGATGAAGTTACCGCGAAGGCTATGAACTTAGAAACGGAGAGCAAATTGAAGAGATGACCCTAAACCTGTGTGTATTGACTCCTAATCGAATTGTTTGGGATTCCGAAGTTAAAGAAATAATTTTATCTACTAATAGTGGCCAAATTGGTCTATTACCAAATCACGCCCCTATTGCTACAGCTGTAGATATAGGTATTTTGAGAATGCGTCTTAACGACAAATGGTTAACGATGGCTTTGATGGGCGGTTTTGCTAGAATCGGAAATAATGAAATCACTATTTTAGTAAACGACGCAGAGAAGAGTATTGATATTGATCCACAAGAAGCCCGTCAAACTCTGGAAATAGCGGAAGCTAACTTGCGGAAAGCGAAAGGGAAGAGAAAAATAATCGAGGCCGGACTTGCTCTCAGACGAGCGAGAACACGCGTTGAGGCTATCAATTTGATTTCGTAACTTAACTGGTTGGTGTAACGAAAAAAAATGGAATTAAAAAATGAAATACAAAGCGAAATACAAAGAAAAGGATACAAAATCAATGCAGGGGGAGGGTAGAAAAACTAAAGTATCTCCCAATCAATTCTACCTATCTACCTATACCTACTATTGGATTTGAACCAATGACTCCCGCCGTATGAAAGCAGTACTCTAACCACTGAGTTAAGTAGGTTATTTATCATCATAAAATGAAAAAATGAAATTAATCACATCGATAAATGTACTATATTTTTCGAAGCAATACCAATAATAATTAAATAAAACAGATCAAAGAGCTAGGATATTCGATTGTAAACTTAAATACAA